AGGGAGGTAATCCGTAAAAAGAGCTACAATCTTTTGCCTAAGATCTCGGCCACTTTGCTTTAGCCCTAGGGATGTTGAGTATCCAATTTTTGGTTTACAAGACCAATGCTAATTAGCTTCTTAAGGCTTATCTAGAAGTAGTAAACACTGTAGTCGAGTTAAAAGCTCGATGCCTTGTCTCGGCCATCTAAGATAAAATAGGGGCAATTTCCATTACCCCTACTATGTTACGACTTATCCGATTTTAGGCACCGGAGTGACGGGCGATTTGTGCGCGCTTTAGTTCTTGTTCAGGCTTATATTATGAAAATTGTGAAGCCTTACTTTCAAGTCCTCCTTTACTGATAAGTTATGATTCAGATTGGGTAGTGTATTTATTTGTATCCCATAGGTCTGCTTTTTATAGGCTGTATGTCACCTGAATTAGTGGGATTAGAAACCCTATTGCTTCCTTTTATATCTTCTTTGAGCAAGCTTAAACGGCCATACACAAGCTGAGTCACTAAAAAAGCTTTGATTTATCGTGGATTATCGAATTAAGTTACAGGATCCCCTGATAAGGAATAAAGCACCGCCACATTGTTTGAGGTTTAAGCTTTCGCTCGTAGTATTCTTTTAGTTGTTGAGCCACACAATAGTCGGGTATCTAATCCGAGTTTTGATGTTGTGGTTTGTTAAGATACGGTATTTATAAGACTTGTATGGGTTTGGTTACAATATGCTTTTTACACTATAAGTTAGTTTTGTGGTCTATAAGATGAGTTGTATCTTTGATTTGTGGAAAATTAGTTTTAAGTGAATGGTATAACCGCGACTGCTGGCACCATTTTTGCCACTGTAGTTACTTGTTTTCTATGGCCTAGTTGCCTAGCTATATTATAAGATAATACATTGGTGTTGTGGGTGGGTACCTTAACTAAGGGTAGGCTTAGTAAGAAAGTTAGCCCTGTTTGGCTTGTTAAAAGTTTAGCAAGGTTAACTTAAAAGCACAATGCGTGTGGACTACCATATGTAGTTAGATTGGTATAACTAATTAATTACGTCAATGAAATAAGTAGAAAGCAAGGGTGTAGTGTACACCTTGTTGTGGGCCGAAACCACAATACTATTAGTTTCTTGCTTAACGCTTGGTAGAAATTGACTTTGGGTCATTTACAACTTTGAAGGTTACTAGTTTTTTTAACTTAAATTTCTTAGGGTTGGAGATGTAGTAGGAAGATAATTTCTATTTTTGAGTTATGAGCCCAACAGCTTGCTTTAGCTTATCCTACTGTTAGAGAAAGAATAGAATTAAAGATAAAGGTAAGATCTGTGACAGAATAGTAGTAAGGAGTAGCCTTGGTGTTGATTTTATAAGAAGTAATGTTGATTTATTAAACTCTAATAATGTTGAAAAGGTAAGAAAGAGGTAGTAAAATAGGCTAATTAGTGTGCCTATAATTATAAAGACGATAATTAGAATATTGGTGTTTGTGAAGTATAGGACTGTTATTTTTATAATAAAGCCAGTTAGTGGGGGCAGCCCTCCTAGGGAGAGGATTAGAATGCTAATGGCAACAAATGTTGATAATTCTTTTGAGGAAAATACTTGCTTATGAGATTTTGTTGAGGCTTTATTTAAGCATAGATAAATTGAGAAATTAATCATTATGTAACAGAGTATATAAATTGTAAGAACAAAAAAATTCCTTAAGACACTGGCTAGTATTCATCTTCTGTGTGTAATAGACGAGTAGGTTAGTAATGATCGAATATCGGTTTGGTTTAGTCCACCGATGCCCCCCCATATAGCCCTAATTATAGCAATTGGTATGATATTGATCAGAAGTCTTTGGTTGAATGAGTTAATAGCAAAGATTGGTGCAAGTTTTTGCCATGTTAGTAAAAGAGTTGCTGGGAGTAAATGTAAACTAGCTATTACCGGTGGGAATCAGAAATGGAGTGGAGCTACTCCCAACTTTAGGCATATGGCTAGTGGTATGAGAATTTGGAGGAGATCTAGGTGTATTGTTATGATTGAGGCCATAATAAAAATTGTTGACCCAAAGGATTGGGGGATTAGGTATTTTACTGCTGCCTCTGACTCATTGGTTGAGTCTTTTATAAACATTAATGGGATGAAGCCAAGTATGTTGATCTCTAGGCCTATTCATGTTATAAGTCAATTAGAGGAGGAGATTACTATGCATGTACTTCTAATTATTAAAAAGATAAAAAGAAGTTTGTTTGGAGATTTCATTTATAGGGGATTGCTACGATGCAGAGCTAAGTACACTTTGTGTTCTTTTGACGTGAAAGATCAATGTGCAGGGAATAACACTTAATTAGCAAAGAAAGGAAGGTGAAAGGAGTTAAACCTCTCTTTATATGGTTAGAAGCCATGTATTAGCTCGGCTACCTTCCTTTTAAAAGGATAAGTGAGTCGAACACTCTTATTTTGATTTCAAGGCAAATATTCTCCGAGGATCCTTTGAATGGTAGTTCTGGAGTGAATTCTCAATGTTTAATTGCAAATCAAATCTTTTGGTTAAAGTACAGAACTACGGTTATATGATATTAACATGTAAAATGTTTGTTTATATAAAATTTTGTAAAAAGTTATAAATAAAATTATAATAATGGGGTACGGGGAGATCTGTGTGTTGGCCAATATAGGTGTTTTTTAGAAATAAATATCAATTTTAAGAACTTAGTACTCAGTAATTGATAAGAATATAGGTAGTGAATAGTTTAAAATAAAACGATGGGTTGTGGTTCCGTAAATGATGATTTGTCTTCACTAAGAGTATTATTTTTGGAACGAGAAAATTATAATGGAGTGATTAAAGGAACTGGGCATGGCTATAAGGTATAGTGTTCTAGGCGTGAAAGATAGAGATAAAGCAGTAATTTTTGTTAGATTGATTGCTTGATAAACAAGTAATATAGAAAAAGTTATATTAAGGATTTTGTTAGCCAGGTTACTAGGGTTTGCCTTGTTGGTTGTTGGATTAGTATTAAGGGTTTCAATTTATGTGAGTCGGGAGAAATCAAGACCCTTTGAATGTGGGTTTGATCCTTTTGGGTCTTCACGGGTACCTTTTTCTTTACGATTCTTTTTATTGGCTGTGGTTTTTGTGGTTTTTGATGTAGAGATTGTGTTGTTGTTTCCAGTAGTGTTAGTAATCGGGAGGCCTAGAATGTGAATTTGAAGGTATTGGGGGTTGATTATTTTTTTAGTCTTGTTGTTTGGCGGAGTTGTTCATGAATGACGAGAGGGGTCATTGGAATGGGGAGTGTAGTCGAAGATAAAAGAATGAGCTTTTGAGGTCAATTAGGGTTTCAGGATAGGTTTAGAGGGTTGGGTTTTGAGTTAAGATTTTTTCATGATCATGCTATATTTGTTCTTGTGTTGGTTTCTTCGTTTGTTGGGTATATGATGGTTTGTTTGCTCAAAAGTAAGTTTTCTTCTCGTTTTGTTATAGAAGCTCAAGCTCTTGAGGCTGCTTGAACTGTAATCCCTGGATTATTATTATTAATTTTAGCTATTCCTTCTGTTCGGTTATTATATTTATTAGATGAGGTGGGTGAACCTGTTGTTAGTCTAAAGGCAATTGGACACCAGTGGTATTGGGAGTATGAGTACGGAGATGTTGGTAGGGTTGTTAACTTTGATTCCTACATAGTAAACAGAAAGGATATTGAGAATGGCGGGTATCGGTTATTAGAGGTTGATAATCGGTGTGTGTTACCTTATGGGGTTGATAGTCGTGTTTTGGTGAGGTCTGCCGATGTAATTCATGCTTGGGCTATTCCAGCTGTTGGAGTTAAGGCTGATGCTATTCCTGGTCGTATTAATCAGGTGGGGATTCATTTAATTAGATCGGGTATTATGTTTGGGCAGTGTAGTGAGATTTGTGGGGTTAATCACTCTTTTATGCCTATTGGTTTGGAGAGGGTTTCTTCAGAAGTATTTTATCACTGGTTAGTTAGTTAGTGGAATAATTTGCGGTGATTATGTTCTACAAACCATAAAGATATTGGAACTTTGTATTTGTTGCTAGCATTGTGGTCTGGGTTGATTGGATTAGCTCTGAGACTTTTGATTCGAGCTGAGTTAGGGCAGCCAGGTAGTTTGTTGGGGGATGATCAGTTATATAATGTTATTGTAACGGCTCATGCGTTTATAATAATTTTTTTCTTGGTGATGCCAATGATGATTGGTGGGTTTGGAAATTGGTTGATTCCTTTGATGATTGGGGCTCCTGATATGGCTTTTCCTCGATTAAATAATTTAAGGTTTTGATTGCTTGTGCCTGCTTTATTTTTGTTGTTGAGATCTTCTTTGGTGGAGAGGGGTGTTGGGACTGGTTGAACGGTTTATCCACCTTTGTCAGGAAATGTAGCTCATTCTGGGGCTTCTGTTGATTTGGCTATTTTTTCTTTGCATCTTGCCGGTGCTTCTTCTATTTTGGGGGCTATTAATTTTATTTCTACTGTGGGAAATATGCGGTCTCCGGGTATAGTTGCTGAGCGAATTCCGTTATTTGTTTGGAGTGTTACTGTAACGGCTATTTTGTTAGTAGCTGCTTTGCCTGTGTTAGCTGGTGCTATTACTATGCTATTAACTGATCGTAATTTAAATACATCTTTTTTTGACCCTACTGGGGGAGGTGATCCAATTCTATATATACACTTGTTTTGGTTTTTTGGTCATCCCGAGGTGTATATTCTTATTCTTCCTGGATTTGGGATTGTATCACATGTGGTAATGCATTATACTGGGAAGAAGCAGGTTTTTGGTTATTTAGGAATGGTTTATGCTATTATTTCAATTGGGGTTTTAGGGTTTATTGTCTGGGCTCATCACATGTTCACGGTTGGAATGGATGTGGATACTCGTGCTTATTTTACTGCTGCTACTATGATTATTGCTGTTCCTACAGGGATTAAGGTGTTTAGGTGATTAGCAAGGATTCATGGATTCGTTCATAAAGCTGAGGTTCCTATTTTATGGGTTTTAGGGTTTATTTTTCTATTCACAATCGGTGGGTTAACTGGGATTGTTTTATCAAATTCTTCATTGGATATTGTGTTGCATGACACGTATTATGTAGTGGCCCATTTCCATTATGTATTAAGGATGGGGGCTGTTTTTGCTTTGTTTAGGGCTTTTAGGTATTGATATCCTTTAGTATCTGGGGTGACTTTTCATGCTGTGTGGAGTAAAGTCCATTTTATTTTAATGTTTGTTGGTGTAAATTTAACCTTTTTCCCTCAGCACTTTCTTGGGTTAGCTGGGATGCCTCGTCGGTATTCGGATTATCCAGATAGATTTACTAGGTGAAATGTGGTGTCTTCTTGGGGGTCTTTGGTCTCTTTTGTATCTGTATTATTATTTATGTTTATACTACTTGAGTCTCTTGTGTCACAGCGTTCTGTTGTGTGAAGTAGTGGGCTTAGAAGGGCTTTTGAGTGACAAGATAACTGCTTTCCTGCGGCTTTTCATTCGAATAGTCAGGTTGTAAAGGTTGTATTATTAGGGTAATTAGGTTGGTGCATTAGGAATTGGTAATAAGAAGATAAAAATGTTACGTAATCCTTTTCATTTAGTTGAGTTTAGTCCTTGGCCCTTTACTGCAGCGAGAGGGGCTTTATTTTTGACAGTTGGGTTAGTTAGGTGATTCCATGGAAAAGGGATGGTACTTATAAATATTGGGATAATTGTGATTATTATTACTATGGTGCAGTGATGACGTGATGTTGTTCGGGAGGGGACTTACCAAGGTTTTCATACAAGCTCGGTTAGAATAAATCTTCGTTGAGGGATGGTGTTGTTTATTTTTTCTGAAGTATGTTTTTTCTTTGCTTTTTTTTGAAGGTTTTTTCATAGAAGTCTTGTTCCTACCTTGGAACTTGGTTGTGTTTGGCCTCCTGTTGGGATTATGCCGCTTAATGCTTTTAAGGTTCCTTTATTAAATACTGCGGTGCTTTTAGGCTCTGGTGTTAGGGTGACTTGGGCTCATCATAGGTTAATGAGAGGGAGGCGTGAAGAGGCGTTGTATGGACTTGGTTTGACTGTATTTTTGGGCCTTTATTTTTCTATCCTTCAATGGGGGGAGTATAAAGAAGCTTCGTTTAGGGTGGCTGACAGGGTGTATGGGTCTACTTTTTTTGTAATAACTGGGTTTCATGGTTTGCATGTGTTGATTGGGAGAGCTTTTCTGTTGGTGTGTATGGTGCGGTGTTATTTACACCATTTTTCTGTATCACATCATTTTGGGTTTGAGGCGGCTGCTTGGTATTGGCATTTTGTTGATGTGGTGTGGATCTTTTTGTTTTTGTGCATTTATTGGTGAGGGTCTTAACTAATTTAAAATAAAGAAATGTTAATAGATATTTTTTCGTCTTTAGATGGTGAGGTATATGTTGGTTTTAGGGTGTCAAATTTTGTTTGATTAAGGGGATTTGGTGGGTTGCTGGTATTAGTCGGGCAATTTTGGGTTATGGCTTCTCCTGTGAAGGTGATGTTTTTTGCTTTGTTGGATTTGATTTTTGGGTTAGTTAAAAGCTGTTCTGGTAAGTTTTTTGGTGGGTTTGCTTTGGGGCAAGTGGCGTTGTTCAGGATGATTTTTGTTGTGAATATTTTTGGGATAGTGCCTTCGGTTTTTAGTCCGTCTAGGCATTTATCATTAACTTTTGTGCTAGCGCTGATTATGTGGTTTTGCTTAATTCTTAGTGGTTGAGTTTTTAGGTGAGAGCACAGGGCAGGCCATTTAGTTCCTGTTGGGAGGCCTGTTGTGTTAGTTCCTTTGTTAGTTTTGATTGAGAGAGTTAGAATTTTAATCCGTCCAATCACTTTAGGTGTTCGATTAGCAGCTAATATCACTATGGGGCATTTAATACTTCATGTAATTGGGGAGTATTTGGTAGGATTTATGTGCGGGATGGAGTTGTTAAGGTCAATCTTCGGGAGTTTGATTATAGCCGGTTATATACTTTTTGAGTTTGCCGTTAGATTTTTGCAAGCTTATGTTTTTGTGCTGTTAGTGGGGCTTTATTCATCCGATCATCCTCTTGGTCACTAAAGTAAAGAATTAGTTAAATAATAACTTGAGTTTGTCAAGCTCAAATTGCCAGTGGCATTCTTTTGTGCCTCAATTAAGTCCTATGTCATGGTTTTTGGTTTTTTTATTTATGTTTTTTAGGTTTGTTTTGTTTTTTGTAAGATTTTGATGGGGAGTGAATAGAGTATATAAGGTAGAGATTAAGCATACTAAAGGTAATGAGGTTGGTAAATCGTCAAAATGAGGGTGGGATAGCAAATAGGTAAAATATGTGGATTTTTTCCTATGTGGGTGTTGGGGTTATTGGGGTTTTATTTGGGCTCTTATGTCTGGTTTCCCAGCGAAAGAGTTTATTTGGGGCTTTATTAAGGTTAGAAATTTTTACGTTAATAGTGTATTCGTCGATTTTTGGTTTGGTGTATTTGTGGGGGGGGTTAAGGGTTAGCTGTCTAGTATTTTTGACTTTTGGGGTTTGTGAAGCCGCTTTGGGTTTGAGTTTGTTAGTTTCTTTGGTTCGTAGAACTGGTAGTGATTACGTAGGTGGGTTAGTTCTTGGGCATTTTTAGACTATTAGTCAGGAGTTTGTTGTTGGGTTTTGTTGTATTTGCAGGAAAGGGTGTTTTTTGGTGGGGCTTTCTTTGGGGTTGTGCAGTGTTGTTTTTGATAAGTTTTGAGTTATGGTTTAGCCCACTTATACTTAGGAGGTGTTGGGGTAGGGTGTTTATGGTTGATAGTTTTTCTTTTGGGCTTGTTAGGTTAACTGTTTTAGTTTCTGGGTTAAGGATGTTAGCTAGGGTACGTGATATTCATAAGGCGAATAATAAGGGCACTTGGTTTGTTTATTCGATGATTGTGTTGACTGTGGTCCTTGTGGTTTGTTTTAGGGTTAGGTCTTTATTGAGGTTTTATATTATGTTTGAGTTTAGCCTTCTTCCTATTTTGGTTATCATTTTAGGTTGAGGGTATCAACCTGAGCGATTGCAGGCTGGTAAGTACATAATATTATACACAATTAGGGCTTCTCTGCCATTACTTGTGTTAGTTCTTTTACTTGTAAGGTGTGGAGGTTCTGCTTTTTGGGGATTTAAAGTATTAAGGTTTAGTAGAAGATGGCTTGTTAGAATTTGTATCTCTGTTGCTTTTTTAGTCAAGTTGCCGATGTACGGATTTCATTTGTGGTTACCAAAGGCTCATGTTGAAGCTCCCGTAGCTGGTTCTATAGTTTTGGCTGGGGTTCTGTTAAAACTAGGCGGTTATGGGTTATTGCGATTTTATGGGGAGTTTGGCGTTTATAGGGCTTTTGTTGGCATGGTGGTAGTTTGTTTTAGGCTTTTGGGCGGGGTTGTTGCTAGAATTATTTGTTTTGCCCAGGCAGATGTAAAAGCTTTGGTTGCTTATTCATCTGTTGGGCATATGTGTCTGGTGTTGGGGGGGATTTATTCAAATACCGAATGGGGGCGGTTGGGGTGTTTATTGATAATGGTGGCTCATGGGTTGTGTTCTTCTGGAATATTTTTTTTGGCCAGTGAGACTTATAAAAATTATTTAACTCGGAGGCTTTATTTGATCAAGGGTGGATTGGTTTTGGCGCCTGGGGTTGCTCTTTGTTGATTTCTAATGTGTGCTATTAATATAGCTGCTCCGCCTTCTTTGAATTTGTGGAGAGAGTTAATGCTTGGGATTTCTATTCTAAGGTATTCTCAGATTTTCATAATTATTATTGGGGGTTGTACTTTTTTAAGTGGATTGTATTCCTGATATGTCTATAGAAGAACACAACATGGTCAATGCCCGTTGTGGGTGCGTGGTGTTAGACTGGATGGTGAATTTGGGGGCTATATTATTAGTTTTGTATTGGTGTTTACCCTTGGGGCCAGGGTAGTGATGTTTTTTAAGTTTTTTGTATAAAAAAATTATTTTGTTGATAAGTATTGAGGCTATAGATGCTAGTTAAGGTTTGGCTATTTAAATGGTCGTAAAGCCCCATTTTTTGGTTTACAGATTTTTACTCTAGCGACTATTGTGAACAGCAACAGAGCTGCTAGTATGATTAAGATTAGGTAATTATTAGTATAGAGATAGCTAGTGGTTTCAGTTACTAGTTTTGCCCTCAAGTCAGTTGTTGTATAAGGCTGGTTGTTTATTTGGAGTGAAAGGTCTTTGGCGGTGTATAAAATAATGAGTGTGAGAACAATTGGGGTTAATTGGTTATTAACTATAAAGTTCGTGTTTGGGGATAAGGATGCAATGTACGCGAATATTACTAGTATTCCACCAATGAAAATAAAAAAAAGGATATAGGCATATCATGGGCTTGTTATTGCAATTGTAGCACACGTGACGAAGGCTAAGAATAGAATTATTATACCCACGGATAGTGGGTGTATCGGGAGTGCTATTGTGGATAATAGGTAAATTAGGATTGTAATTGCTATTATTAGTGTCATAACGTACTTTCTTGATAAGCGGTTATACTGGCCAAAGGTTGGTCTTTCTGCTTGGAAGGCAACTGTACAGGTGTATACTTCCAGTATAAACAAGGAACATCAAAGGGGCTAAGGCTAGTAAGGTGGCTAGGCTTACTGGGAGAAAAGATTTTCAAGCCATTGCTATTAATAGATCATACCGATATCGTGGTAGAGTGGCTCGAGCCCACAGGAAGATAACTATAAATAGAATTGAAATTAGGAGAGTTCCTGTGAGTAGGCAGGAGGAAATAAGTCTTATTATTAGGATGTTTCTATATTCGGCTATAAATAAAAAAGCAAAGCCAGCTCCTCCGTATTCAATATTAAACCCTGATACCAATTCTGATTCTCCTTCGGCAAAATCGAATGGGGTTCGGTTTGTTTCTGCCAAGATAACAACAGTTAATATCACCCTAAAGGGAAGAAGCAGAAGGGCTATAGGGAATATTAGCCTAGTCAATCGTACTGATACGATGTCTAGTTTTATTGAGATGAACAGAAAAAATATAATAATTAGTGTTATAGTAACTTCATATGAGATGGTTTGGGCTATTGCTCGAATAGCCCCTAGTAAAGCATATTTTGAGTTAGCCGATCAACCTGCTATTAGTGTAGTATATACATTTAATGACGAGATACACAAAAACAGAAGGATTCCTAATACTATATGTGAAGAGGATTTTAGTGCTGGGAATAGTTGTCATATGCTTAGCGCTAAAATAAGTATGATTGATGGTGTGATAATGAATGGTAGATAGTTTGAGGACGCTGGTATTGGTCATTCTTTGACAAATAGTTTTAGCGCATCGGCAAGAGGCTGTGGAATACCGATGAACCCAACTTTATTTGGGCCTTTTCGGATTTGGAAGTATCCTAAGGCTTTTCGCTCTAGTAGTGTGAAAAATGCTACAGCCAGTAAGATTAATAGGTAGGTTGTGATAGTGGTGATTGCGTGATTAATAATTTAGTAAAGGAAGGTATCTTCATAATTAGAGCTTAAATCTAAGGCACTTTTCTGCCACTTTACTATCAAAAAGGGCTATAGACCTTTTACTCGGTGTAAACGAGTTGTAATTAATATACTACTTCTTGTAAGTATCAGGGTGAGAAATCCATAATTTACTTCATCAAAGTAATCCGTTCATCCGGCGTGATACCATTAAGGATGCCTTGGCTAATGCTTTGGTAAAGTTGCAGTTTACAGTAATAAATATACTACAAGACATTTTCAAGGTTAAGAGCGGAAATTTTAGTTCCTTTTAATGATTCAAATTCATTCGTGGATTGTACACTAGCTCTTAGGGTATTATGTGTTATTGGTTTGTTTATAAATTATAGGATAAGGTTTCTTAATTAAAGGGATTACAATGGGGTTGTATGGACTTAAAAGTTTGTGGATTTATGGTATGAGCGGTTGTGTAATGACAGCTAGTGTAGTAGAGTTACTAAGTACCTAATAAAATTTACGAAGGTTACCGGGGTTCCACTATTGTGTAGTGTTGTTTTATATACTTTTGCAGTTTTAACAGGGTTATTTGGTGTATTTGGGTTAGACTGTGTAGAACATAGATACATTGTCGAGTGGCAACTCTTCAATTTGTGTGGTGTGGATTGGACTTTCCCCGTAGTTTTTGACTCAGTGAGATTAATTTTTTCCTGTTTTGTTTGTATTATCTCTGGTTCGGTATCATTGTTCAGGATGTCATATATGGAGAGAGAAATTTTTATCCAACGATTTATACTGTTGATTATGGCTTTTGTGGCGTCGATGAATTTATTAATCTTTGTTCCAAGGTTAATTACAGTTTTGTTAGGGTGAGATGGTTTAGGGATTGTATCTTTTGCACTAGTAATTTATTACCAAAATAAAAAGTCTTTGGCTGCCGGGATGTTAACAGTATTAGCCAATCGAGTTGGGGATGCTTTACTAATCTTAAGAATTTGCTTATTTATCAACTGAGGTGAGTGGCGATTTGGGTATGAAGTATTGGGGAGGTTTAGGGTCTTAGTATGCTTTTTAGTCGTTGTTGGTGGTATAACAAAAAGGGCGCAGATTCCATTTTCAGCCTGGTTGCCAGCGGCAATAGCTGCTCCTACTCCTGTATCAGCTCTGGTGCATTCATCTACTTTGGTGACTGCAGGGGTTTATTTGGTTATTCGGTTCTACAGATCTCTCCTAATAAGCCATGAAGTTTTGTGGTTCTTAAGAAAAATTGGTGGGTTAACACTACTAATGGCTGGGTTGAGGGCTTGTTTTGAAGTTGATTTAAAGAAAATTGTTGCTTTGTCAACTTTGAGACAGCTTGGGTTGCTTATATTTACGGTTGGTATTGGTTTACCAATTATTGCTGTTTTCCATTTATTTACTCATGCCTTGTTTAAAGCTTTACTGTTTCTCTGTGTGGGGTCTATTATCCATAGAAGAATAGACAACCAGGATGGGCGTATTCTAGGAGGCTTGAATTTAAGACTTCCCTTTAGAAGAGGATGCCTTGTGCTGAGGAGTGCTTCCTTGTGCGGAATGCCTTTTCTTAGCGGCTTTTACTCTAAGGACTTAATCTTAGAGGGGGCTTTAAGAGGTTTTGGTGGATTAATTGAGGTAATCGTGATTTTGGTAGGGGCTAGGTTTAGGTTAATTTATAGACTTCGGATTTTACTTATTAGTGCTTTTGGGCAAAGTTATGGTAGTTCGTTAAGGTTCTACGGTACGGAAAGGTGGTATGTGGTAACGTCTATCATCAGGTTAGCTGTAGGAGCAATTGTAGGTGGGTGGTTACTTCAAGGTATTTGGGTTTCTGTAAATGGTGGGTTTTTGGTAGGGGCTTTAGGAAAGGGGGTAATTACGGGAATTACTATATTTGGGTTAGTTGTTATTGGAATAAGGTGTTTCTCTAAATTTAGGTTAATGGAGAAATTATATGGTGGGTTAGCGCGGTTTTTTTCTAGCATATGATATATGGGATTGTTTTCTGGCAGGTATTTAGCAGGCGTTGGGCTTAAGTGGGGTGTAAAAAGACATCTGAGATTAGACTTAGGTTGAATAGAGATTATGGGCGGTCAGGGAGTTATAAGGGGTTTGTCGAAAGGGATGGTTTTAGCTTTTGAGCTGCAGAAAGGGGGGCTATTGGTGCTAGTTCGGGTGTTTTTAGTCTTCCTAGTTGGTGGATTTGTGTTATTCCAATTGTCTTAATAATTACTTAAAAGGAGGGTGGATTGAATGCGTGTTAGTTATTCACTAGCTAGTAGCGTCTGCGTAAGACGCAAACATGGGCGTTGTTAATCTTATTCTTTGAATTTAGGGTTATAAAAATGTTTTTAATAAGATACCACTGGAGGAAGACAACAGCAAGTGTTATTTACTGAATGGTTGTCTTGCTAAGTGGTGGTGGTGGTGTGGTAAAAGGCAGGAGCCATCTTAACATTTTCAGTGTTATGTTTTGTGTAAACTATTTGACCAATTTAATTGTTGGTTAGTTGTCTTGGAATAGGATGAAGTCTCACGCTTTAGTCGTGATTGGTGTTAAGGCAAAGAAGGTAAAATACAAGAAAGAGAAGGTTTGACCAATTGTAATGAACGGGTCTTCGACTGGTTGTTTTCCGATTCAAGTTAAAATAGAAAAGACTCCGATGAAGAGTCAAAATAGAATTTGGTTAATAGGGTAGAATGAATTAGAGCGTATAGTATTTGTGTGTATTAGTGGGATTAGTGCTAGGATTAAGATAGATATTAGGAGAGCCAAAACTCCTCCCAGTTTATTTGGAATTGAGCGAAGAATTGCATATGCGAATAAGAAGTACCACTCTGGTTGAATATGGATTGGTGTTCTTAGCGGGTTTGCGGGGATAAAGTTTTCTGGGTCTGTTAGTAGGTTTGGTGCAAACAAGCAAATTAGGGTTAGAGCACCAATTAGACCAATAAACCCTACAGTGTCTTTTGTCGTATAGTAAATGTGAAATGGGATTAAACTTGTATTAGATGAAATGCCAAGAGGGTTGTTAGAGCCTCTTTCGTGGAGGAAGAGTAAGTGAATAGCGGCTATTGCTATAATAGCAAATGGGATGACAAAGTGTAATACGAAGAATCGGTTTAAAGTGGCGTTAGACACTGAAAAGCCACCTCAAAGCCAGTACACCAAAGTTTCTCCGATGTACGGGATTGCTGAGAGGAGGTTAGTAATAACAGTAGCTCCTCAAAATGATATTTGACCTCATGGGAGTACATAGCCGAGGAAGGCGGTTGCTATAGTTAAAAACAAAAGGATAACGCCAATATTCCAAGTTTCCTTGGCTAAATATGACGCATAATAAATTCCGCGTCCTGTATGTAAGTAAATACAAACAAAGAAGAATGAAGCGCCGTTTGCGTGAATAGTTCGTATGAGTCAGCCATAGTTTACATCTCGTGAAATGTGGGATACTGAGTAAAAGGCAAGGTCAATGTTTGGGCTATAGTGTATGGCTAAGAATAAACCTGTGACTACTTGAGTTACTAGGCATAATCCTAGAAGTGAGCCATAATTTCATCATGTAGATAGGTTTGATGGAGCTGGTAGGTCATAAAGAGAGTTATTAAGTATTTTTATAATTGGGTGAGTTTTTCGTAAAGGTGATTTAATTCAGAAAATTAGGGTTACTAAGTTTAAAACTCCCAAAGTTTTTGTTTTAAGATTAAACTATTTTCTGCGGGTAGGGAAGGTGTAACGAGCACTTTCTATTAGGTAACAGCTAATTGCTATATTGAAGCTTCATCCCTTGTTAGGTTACTAGTAGCAAGTAAGTTTGGAACTTATTAACTGATCCTAAGTCAGTGGTATTTTTATACTAACGTGCTTGTGTGGTTGAAGAGTAATTATTTGTATTTGGGATTGGTTCAATGGTTTTGCTAAAAGTGCATCTTTTGGGGTCCTTTCGTACAATCAAAAAGAGATTTAAATAAGGAGATAGAAACCAACCTAGCTTGCGCCGGTCTTAACTCAGCTCATGTAAGGGTATAATAGTCGAACAGACTATCCAGTTATAGCGGTTGCACTCATATGGATATCCTTAAGCCAACATCGAGGTCGCAAACCCAGCTTTCGATGTGTACTCTCAAGCTGGATTACGCTGTTATCCCCGGGGTAGCTACTTTTTAGTTCTTATTAAGCTCTGAATGAGTTTTTTAAAAAAATGGAAGTTTTAGTTATTCCATGATTGCCCCAATCAAACTTAGGAGAATTTATTTTTTGAGGGATAAAGTCTTGTAGGTTAAGCTCCGCGGGGTCTTTTCGTCTTCCTTTATTATCTGGGGCTTTTCACCCAGAAGAAAAGTTATTTTTACATACAGGGTATAGAAATTCCCAGTCTTGCCATTCACTGGCCTTCAATTAAAAGGCTATTTATTACGCTACCTTAGCACGCTCACGCTAACGCGGCCGTTTAAAGATTCACTGGGCAGGCATTATCTTCTATAAAAATTATTTTCAGAAGACGATGTTTTTGGTAAACAGGCAGGGAATTTATTTGCCGAGTTCACTTTGTATGATTAAGAGCAAATTTAGGGGGTTAGTCTCGATTTAAAATTTGATTTATGAGAATAAAGTTTTGAAAATACTAATAGAATGCCTGTTCAGTAGTGGGTTAGTTAACCAATAAGTTCCTTTATTAAGTAAAATTTTTGTTTTATATTAGAAGATGATGGATGTTAACTAGAACGTTTTTGGGTGGCTGATTTTAAGCCTACTTGAATCAGTGTTTGAAAGAACATTTTTGAGGTCCTGCGAGCTTGTCCCCGCAGGGGTGACCTATTTAGACTTCTAGTTTTGAGATAGAAATAAGCTATTAGGCGGTACTTTGATACTTTTAAAGGAAAACCAGCTATCTGATCATATGAAAGGTTTGTTGCTTCTACTAAGGGCTAGTAGATCAATTATGACACATTGATTTGAAAGGCTTAGTAGCTCATGATCTTTCGGGAGATTAAATGTAATTAAGGTTTTGTTGCTTCTCCATGATGCAAAAGGGATGTTGTTTTAGAACTTCTTTATAAAACTATATATAAATCCTCGCGGTGTAAGAAAAGAATATTGTTGTTTTAGAAATACTTTGGTGGTTAGAAATTTCTTTCAGATGTGGATTAAGTAAAATTACTAATTTGGTTTACAAAGGGAGGTAATCCGTAAAAAGAGCTACAATCTTTTGCCTAAGATCTCGGCCACTTTGCTTTAGCCCTAGGGATGTTG